GTGTTCGCTCAAGAAAAGCTCCAGAAGATGTTAATCGTAAATAAGAAGATTGTTTACGAAGAAAAACTAATACAAATTCGCATTCAGATACATAAGAATTATATGGGAACCGAAATAGTCTTTTATTTTCTTTTGAAAAAAAAAAAATAGAATTATTCGGAGTAATAAGACTATTCCAATTATGATATTCGTGAAGAAAGAATCGCAATAAATGTAAAGAAGGAACATCTTGGATCCAGCATTGAAGGATTTGAACCAAGATTTTCAGATGGATGGGATAAGGTATTAGTATATCTGACACATAATTTAAATGCGATAATTTGTCCTCCAAAAAGGGAAATATTGAATGAATAGATCGTAAATTCAAATTCTGAGATTTTGGTATTTTTTTTTCTTCGAGGGAAGATACTAATCGCAGCAAGAATGGAATTTCCACAATGACTGCAAAACCTTCCAATATCATCTGAGAATMAAAATGAAAATMAAAATAATTGTTGTRCCCAACGAATCGATTTTGGTTAGAATCRTTAACCGAATAAATCAAATAATTCTGTTGATACATTCGAATAATTGAACGTTTCACAAGTACTGAACTAGATTTATTGTCATAACCAAAAATTTCCGTGGATTCGTAAAAAATCGAACCATTTAAACCACGATCATGAGCAAATGTGTAAATATACTCCTTAAAGAGAAGCGGATATAGAAAGTGTTGTTGCCGAAATCTATCTTTTTCTAAATATCCTTGTAATTCTTCCATTTACATTTCTACTTGAACCAGAGGCAGGACCCATTTCATTTTTGGGGTTATCAAATGATACATAGTGCAATATGGTCAGAACAGGGTATATATTATGTATATAATTACAGTAAGAAAAGAATATATATCCCACAAACAAAGGAAACAGGGGAGTCCAATCAACAGATCTTTTTCCTCTCCTTTTCTATCCAATTGGTTTATGTTCGTTATAATTACAAGAGGGTCAAAAATCCTTTATTTTTGCAACTCGATCGCTCTTTTGACTTTGGAATAAATTCTCTTTATCAGTATACTGTTTCTTCTACACATCCGTCTCCAATCCATAATAAAGAATAATTAGGATTCATTAAAAAAAAAAAAAGAAAGAAAATCAATGGTCCACTCACAAAAGAACCCACCCTTTCCCGCATCAGGCACTAATCTATCTTTAACGTCTAATTAGATCGGGTAATCATTCAAATTAAGAACAAAAGCTCGTTGCTTTTTATTTCACCAGAATTAGAGCCATAGGGCTCTATCCATTTATTCACTAGACCAAACTGTAAATGTGAATTTTTTTTTTTTTTCACTTCCAAAAAGAAAAAAAAATTTGTAACGATCCGGTAAGGATAAACTCAAAGTTCTACTTTAATTAAATAATAAATTAAATAATTAATTAAATTAAATAATAATAAAAATAATAATAATATTTTATTTTTATTACGACATGCTGTTTTTTCCATTCATTACCTTTGAGGATCAGTCGTGGTCTTATAGACTCTACCAATAGTCTGGACGAATCTGTTGCTTCATCCAAATGTGTAAAAGATCATAGTCGCACTTAAAAGCCGAGTACTCTACCGTTGAGTTAGCAACCCGAATAAAATAAAATAAATAGGATATGTAAATACGGTCAAAATAAAAAAATCAATTGAATTGCACTGCACGACCCCGTCAAAACATTGAACTAGAACAAATCGAAAAGAAAGATTTGTTGATCAATTAAAAACACCAAAATACCAAAATGGACAGATCGGATTAAACAACAACAGATTCCCAATAGAGATGTCAAAATTGTGACAAAGCACCATTTTCTTTATCAATTTTCTTTTCTTTTTCGTTAAGAAAATACATCTTGTATGCCAGTAAATCCGGTAGGGCAAACCCATCATTTGACTGAAGTGAAGGAAAGAAAAAACCAATATGGGGTGGAGATAAACGGATCTATTTATCTACGATCGAATTATATTTCTTCGATGCACCATTGTCAATATGAATCCAATGTTAAGAAAACAAATTTAAGTAAATCAAATAAGGACTTGTGTTGGATTGGCACAACATAAACATAAATAATAAATTTGGATGAAAAAAATACGAAAGAGGTAAAGTAAAGAAAAAATCTCGGGTTTATTCAATCAATAGAGGTACAATAAGCAAGATTAACCCCTTGTTTGTTGGTGGATTCCCGCAACAAACAAAACAAGAAAAAAAAGTAAATTAAGTATGAATACAGCAAAAAAAAGGCAAATTGTGTGTAAATAATTACACAAAGATGGATACTAGTTCCCCCCCCCTTTTTTTTATTTATTAATTTTGTTTTTTCCTTTAATTAACTCGAATCGAAGTTCTTTCTTGAAATAATTCCGCCTTCCTTAAAATATCACAAACAGTTCCCGTAGGTTGAGCACCTTTTTCAAGGAAATATAGAATAACAGGAACATTTAAATAAGTTTGATTCTTTATCGGGTCGTAAAAACCTACTTTTCTAAGATCTCTTCCTTCTCTTCGGGATCGAACATCAATTGCAACGATTCGGTAGATGGCTCATTGGAATAGATGTAAATAAACAATGCCCCCCCTAGAAACGTATGGGAGGTTTTCTCCTCATACGGCTCGAGAAAAAAGGATTCTAAATTTCTGTATATGTATATAATGGCAAATGGATCCATAAAATCATGAATTAGACTATGATTTGAGTCGTTTTTTTATTCTTCCTTACAGAAAAAAAGAAATCTCATTCGTACTCATAACTCAAGTTGGGTAATTCTGACAGAGTTCGAAGGGAAACCCTTAGACATTTATTGAGCCGTCTCTAACCTCTTTCGTTTGTCTCATCTCGAATCTATTTTTATTCCTCATTCTGATTCAATTGTTGAGACAATTGAAAATAGTGTTTACTTGTTCCGGAATCCTTTATCTTTGCTTTGTGAAATCATTGGGTTTAGACATTACTTCGGTGATCCTTACTCCTTTCAAAAGAGCAGCAACATACCTTTTTGTTTTTTGTTATTTTTTTCTATACTATAGAAATAGAATATGAACGGTGGATTCCCTTGTGATACACTTTTGATCGAAATAGTTTTACCAATTCTGAAAAATTTTACTTTTTATTTTTCAAACTTCTTTGATTTTTCGATTTTTTTAACCTTTCGATTTATATATTGAGGATATACTTACAAAGTTGGTCTAACTTATTGATAGTTACTAACCCTAGATTCTTCCCCTGATAAACGAATCAATCCTTTCTGCTCGAGCTCCATCATGTACTATTTACTTACAACCTAACACAAATTAGGTTCCTAACAGAGCAGAACAAACTATGTCGAGCTAAGAACATCTTCATTCCTATAGAAAATGGTGGATGTAAGAATCCACAGCCGATCATGTCCTTCAAGTCGCACGTTGCTTTCTACCACATCGTTTCAAACGAAGTTTTACCATAACATTCCTCTAATTTTATTTCAAACCGGTATGTAATTGATTCAATATGGAATCATGAATAGTCATTGGCTCAACCGGTGTGTGTATACCGGTATATAATAGTACATACTTTCTATCTATCTATCTATGGATAGATAAGTATTTATCCGGGGAAGGCTCGGCAAGGATCCAATTTATTTTACTCTATATTCTATCATATGAATGAAACATATTTCTAAAAAAGACGAATAAATAAGTTTGCTTAAGACTTATTTACATCTTAAAAAGATTGTTCGGGACGATCAATCATGAAGGATCCATTTTTCTCGAACAAATAAACTATAAACCTCAAAAGAAGAACCTTTAATATTAATAGATTTGCAATCCCGGAACAAAATCAATTATTAATAAAACTTTTTATTTTATACAATACGGATTTTGTTTTACTTCAGGTTCAAGAATTTTTCTTTTCCATCAATTTCATAAAGTCAAGTAGATGCAATATACGAATTTCCCCCCAATCGCTACATTACATTGATTTCCAATTATTCATTTGAACCGGATAAGATATAAGATGAACCAGATAAAATACAAAAAAATGGGGTCCAGATCAATTCGTTTTTACTATTTTTTTCCCACACCAGCTTTAGAAGTTTTAAGACCAGTGATGAAATTAGTACCAAAAACTCCCTACTCTTTAGTCTCCACATAGACTGTGGAATTGGGATACCCCATTTATTTACTTTAGGCTTTTTACCCTTGGTAAGGGAATAAAGAGGCCTTTCTTTCATTCACATTTCGATTCAGAATGCTTCATGTGAGAATTGACATTTCATAGATATGGGACATAAAGTTTACATAAGTAACTAACTTTAAAATGAATATTGAGTAGTACGAACATATCCTGAATGTGAATGATAAACCCAGAATTTCTTTTTTGAATTAAAAAAAAAAGATATTTATTTCCACCCACATTTGACACTTGATTACGTTTGTGAGAAACCAAATGAAAGAAAAAATATGATTCTAAGAATCATTCTTAGAATTCAGAACAAAAGATTGTTCTCGTTAACAATTTTATGTTTCATGTGGGATACGATGTGATCCCATCTTTCGTTTCTGATGGAAACGATCTGGGACGGAAGGATTCGAACCTCCGAGTAACGGGACCAAAACCCGCTGCCTTACCGCTTGGCCACGCCCCATTTCGAATTTCTATTCGACACTAATAAACATTAATATTGGTATTGGTTATTCGTCAATTCCAACCCAATAAATAAATACATTGGGGATATATTGTTGCTAGGATTCAACACATGTAGATATAGAATCAAAAAAATTCATTGATCATTACAGGGAATTCAGTTAAGATATTGTATGAAAATGGAATTCCTTGTATTCTCATTTGAGAATGGAAGGAAAGATTTTTATTTGGGAGAGTTCGAAAAAAAAAAAGAAAGATTTTTTGACTTGTCTTTTTTTTCCCTTATAAAAAAAACTCAATCAGAATAAAATTATCTAATCTACAAGAACGAAATTTTGTTATGCTTAATATCTTTAGTTTAATCTGCATCTGTCTTAATTCTGTCTTTTATTCGAGTAGTTTTTTCTTCGCCAAATTGCCCGAAGCTTATGCCTTTTTAAATCCAATCGTAGATGTTATGCCTGTCATACCTGTACTTTTTTTTCTCTTAGCCTTTGTTTGGCAAGCTGCTGTAAGTTTTCGATGATTTAATACTCTGCTAAATTCATGATTTATTCGATAAATAAAAATTCGAAAAATTGATAAGACCAGATAAGTCTTACATTATGAACCCTCGATTCAAAAATAGAAATTCTTGTATATTGAATAACCGCAGCGATGAATTTTGATCAACTTATTTCCTCGTTCTGACCTTACAGTGAGCAAAGACTTTATTAGGTTGCCTACAATACCTAATTATTCATATGACAAGAAATTTTTGATAACGAAGGAATCAAAATCTTATTCCAAAGAAATTCGTGAAAATGACTTTCTTTTCAAAAAACACTTCATTTTTTTGGGGGTGTCATGTCAAAACAAAATAGTGTATGTGGTAAAGTAAAAAATAAGTAACCTATTCCCTTTTTCAAAAAAAAAGATCTTGGAGATTGTGTAATGCTTACTCTCAAATTATTCGTTTATACAGTAGTGATATTCTTTATTTCTCTCTTCATCTTCGGATTTTTATCTAATGATCCAGGGCGTAATCCTGGACGTGAGGAATAAAAAAAAGATATTTTTCGTTTTTCCTGCTTTTTCTAATTTTTTTTCTTATGATTTTATCTATTCCATACATTTACCTATGATAAAATCAAGGGATCGAAATTCCTTCGAATTCGAAAGTCTCAAGTAATAAGAATAAGCGGAGAGAGAGGGATTCGAACCCTCGGTACGAATAACTCGTACAACGGATTAGCAATCCGCCGCTTTAGTCCACTCAGCCATCTCTCCCCATTCCCATCCCCGTTTAAAAATGGAAAATTTTTTATGTGATGTGACACGTGAAGTAAAGATTGATAAAAACCTTCGTTTTACTTTTTTATTTATCTATTTTTTTTTTATATATTCTTTTATTTATATTCTATTAAATTATATTCTTTATTTTTTATAAATATATATATATATTTAAATTAAATAAATTTTTATATTTTATAATAAAAAATATATTTATTTATTTTTTATAATAAAAAAAAAGATATAAGATAAAGATATATAAAATAAAGATATATAAAATATTATAACAATTATATAACATATATAAATAAACATTATAATATAACTTATAAAGATATATAAAAAGAACAATAAAGCAATATATATCTATATATAGGATAAAAAAAAATATATATATATAAGAATATAAGAAGAAATTTGATCAGGAATTCAATTTAGATAATGATTCGAAACGGATATCCCCAATAGAAAAATACCCTACTTCTTCTATTTTGTACGAAAGGTTTATTCCCCCGGCTTGGTTTAAGTACTGGCCGGGCCAGGCCAGTATTTCCATAGATAAAATGATTTAATAATGATTTGATATCAATCAAAAATACTTGTTGAATTAATACTTAATATTATATTAATACTTAATCTTAATATTATTACTTAATATTATTAATATTAATTTAATATTAAACACACATATTTATTTATAAACGTAGTTATAATATAACTCATTTATTTGTTCAAGAGACAAGCTTTATTTGAACAATTGAGATCCAATTGACCCGAATTCTTAATTCATAAGTAAGATCTGGCAGTTGAAAGAGAAGTTGAAAAAAAAAGAAACCATGTATGCAGATTTCATCCTTTCTATGATCCAGCTTCAATGATTCTTTCAGACCGGGACTGTCAGTAATGACTTCGTATCAAACGAAAAGAAAAGTATAATATAACTATAACTTTTTTTATGTTATTTAAGTAAGCTTTCTGCTCTTCGCCTATTTAAGTCCCCGGCGGGACGAAGCGTCAACGCTAAAATTTTCATGATTCTGATGCTATCTTGATTGCGCCTCACTCTTTTGTTCGACAAATGGTCCATTCATATACAATAATAAATATGTAGCGGGTATAGTTTAGTGGTAAAAGTGTGATTCGTTCTATCAAAAACTTAAATAGTTAAGGGGTCTTTCAGTTTTTTTCATATTCCGATCAAAAACTTTATTTCTTAAAAAGGTTTAATCCTTTACCTCTCAATAGTATATTTGAGGAAGAATATACATTCTCACGATTTGTATCCAAAGGCCGATTAGAAATTGAATAAAAAAGATTGGATTATGGATATGGAGTCGCGAAGCATAATTTTTTTGGATTGGATTAACTCTTCCAATTGAATGAGTATGAATAAAGGATCTATGGATGAAGATACAAAAGTTTATTTCCAATCGTAACTAGATCTTCCATTTTTTTTTGTAAAAGGGAAATTGAAGCCAAATAGTTATAAAACGATGGTTTTGGTTTACTAGAACCATCAGCATATTGTTTCAGCTCGGTGGAAACCAAATTCTTTTCCTCAGGATCCTGCGAGTGGAAATAGGGA